TCAACTAGCCGCTCGGTGTGGAGGATAAAACTCAAATACTTCTCTTCAACGTCAAGGTATTCTACTAGCCTCGGCGAGTCACTCCGGTATTCTGTTTTTTTTTTACTGAACCCTTGTTCATAATCTTCTCTAATAACTTCTTGGATGTCTTCGATGTTTTGACTAACATTTGCTTTTCCTTTAGTTGCTTTTCCTTGACTAACTTCTTCTTTTCCTTTAGTTGCTTTTCCTTGACTAACATTTGCTTTTCCTTGACTAACTTCTTCTTCTTCTTTTCCTTCTTCTTTTCCTGTGAAATTTAAAAAAAGTAACTTCATAGGTCTAAGCCACGGGTAAAGTTGATAGATCCTCTTACGTAGCATAAATTCTGGGAAGAACCAATCTTCCTGATTCGAATCTTCCTCATTCGAATTCGCTCTGGGTGCCTTTAAGATTTCTTCATTCATTCCCATCCAATTAAAAAAGCTTTTTTTGTCTTTTTTGATTTCTGGATCTTCTTTGAGTTCTGGATCTTCTTTGAGTTCTGGATCCTTTTCGATTTCTGGATCCAAGAGCATTTTTGGAACGATATCATAAATAAGACCTCGATTCTCCTTCTCCAGTCTTTCATAATTCTCCTTCTCCATTCTTTCATAATCCTCATTCTCCATTCTTTCAGAATTTTCATTCTCCATTCTTTCAGAATTTTCATTCTCCATTATTTCAGAATTCTTAGTCTCAATTATTTGAGAATTCTTAGTCTCAATCTTAGTATTTGTATTATGGTTAGGGTCGCTCTTTTTCCCGGCCTCCAAATTGACTAGATATTTTTCGAAAAACTTCCAATCAAAGTACATATATTTTCTTTCCGGTTTTTTCTTGCGCATTTTTTTCAGAGACATATAAACCTTGTCTAGATAATTGTCTAGAGAATTCTTGTCTCGATAAACCTGGTCTAGATAATTGTAATAATCCGCTTCTAGATAAAGCCAGTCTATAGAATCCTTGAAATAAACCTTGTCTAGAAAACTCTGGTCTAGATAATCCTTGTAATAAGCCTTGTCTACATAAGTATTGTCTAGATAATTCTGTAGATAAGTATTGTCTCGATAAACCTGGTCTAGAAACTTCTTGTCTAGTATACAATCCTTGAAATAAGTCTTGAAAACAATCTCCTCTGGTATATCAAATAAGTCGATCTCTTGGCTCTTATTTACTTGTAATGGCAATTTAGAAATAGAGGAGTCCTTCTTCGTTTCAGAAGAAATGTATTTATATGCTAAAAGATCATATTTATAGTTTTTCTTAAACTTAGTTTTTTGATTTCTTACTAATGAATATACTTCAGAATCATCTTGTTTTTTGGAATGAAGTAATGGGTCTTTTTCATATGAATCTCCTTTATTTAAATCGTTATTTTGAGGCGTATGGCGTCGGTTGACTTTATTTCGCCAGCTTTGTGCGCCTACTCGCTCCCAATGAACCTTAGATAAATTGTATTGAGACTGACCTCTTAACCAGTTTTTCCATGGATTCCTTCCAAAATTTCGAAGTTTCTTATGCTTTAATTCGGAATGAACTATTCCCTGTCTTTCAAAAGAATCCTTTATTGCAGTCTTAAGAAAAAAAGACGTTCCGCGATATTGAAGAACAGATCTTAACTTATCACTAACTAGGGTTTGTGATAATTTGTAAAATACATATGCTTGGGACAGGGAAGATAAATTTGGCAAGGAAGCAAATTTCGGAACAATCTGTGACTTCCGCTTATTTATATTTTTTATAGTCGAACTAAAGGTAATTCTTTTTTGATTTGTTTCAGTATTGGAAATGTTTTTCTCAAAAAATTTTTTTGTTAAATTGATTCTAGGAATCTTAATGATACATCGAAAGATATCTATGTATATTTTGTATATTTTTTCAATGAAAATTTTTTGAAAATAATTCCATTTACTTATTAATCGAACATTTCTTCTTTTTACAATTTTCCAAATATTTTTTGGTGATTCTACATTATTATTTTGCTTTTTGTTGTTAGGACTATTATTTAGTCCTGGAGTTACTTTTTTTTTTTCTTTTGTAATTCTTTCTATTTGATTTTTGATTGTGCTTGTTCTATTAATCAGATTTTGTATTTTTTCTTCTGAATTTGTAGAAGCTGTAGATCGAATTTGACTAACTGATTCATTAATTATCTCATTGCTGATTATCGAATCTTTTTCTTTTTGAGTTTCACTCGATTCATCTACTCCTATCCCTTTCAATCTTGTATTTTTTTTGATTATTTTCAAAATTGTGCTTTTTAGAACTAGAACCCTTTCTTTAAGCCGTTTTATGCTTTCTTTAAGCCGTTTTATGCTTTCTTTAAGCCGTTTTATGCTTTCTTTTGAGTTTCCTAGAACTCTACCAAAATTTTTCTTTATTTTTTGGTTGAAAAAGCTTCTTATACGTCGAAAGGCGCTCTCTTCCGGTTTTTCTGCTGCTAATCTTTTACTTTTTTTGCCTAGTTCTTTAAAAATGGGCCCCCAAAAAATGGAAAAGGAACGGTTGGGTCGGGCACCACCCCAAGGATAGTCAGCTAGTCCCCAGAAAGACCTTATAAAAGCATAATCGTTGGTTACCCTTTGTCTATCATCCGCTGTGTGCCAAGGTTTCAACTCGAAAGGCCATAAAACTTTGACCTGAAGACCGTATTCCCACCACTCCTCCGGCAAGTTCTTGATGGATATGACGCCTATAGGAAAACCGTCATCGTTGCATAAAAGATGAGTCTCATTTTCCCAGTCCTTTCTATCCTCAGCCCACTCGGGCTGCTGCAAAAATAAGATACGACCAATATTTTTAGCTATTATCGCTAAAGGCAATGCAATATATTTTCTAAAATAGGAGTTAAAAATTAATACGATACCTCGTACTCCTAGCCCATAATAAAGCTCATTCCATGAATCTATTCCATCCATCCGGTACAGCTCTTCTTCGGGGTCTAGGTCGATTTTCTCTTTTTTGATTCTTTTCAATTTTTTCCGTTCTTTCAATGCTTTGCTTTTTTTTTCGTCTATCTTCCTTTTTGTCTTCCTTTTTGTCTTCCTTTTTGTCTTCCTTTTTGTCTTCCTTTTTGTCTTCCTTTTTGTCTTCCTTTTTGTCTTCCTTTTTGTCTTCCTTTTTGTCTTCCTTTTTGTCTTCCTTTTTGTTTTTGTCTGTTCTTTCTTAGGTCCCTTAAGAGTGAAAAGGTCCCCTTTTTTGATTACAAGCCTATGCATCAAATTTTTCATTTTCAAAACAAGGGGTTTCAGTACCCTAAAAGACCTAGACAGTCTACTTTTTACGAAGCCCAAAAAAAGAGGGGAATGCGGAAACAGTTCAATCTGTCTTACAATAACCCCGTTTTTACGCCTTAGGGGACTCGAAATACCTTTGATGTCATCCTGCTGCCAAAATTGGTTGCGCACCGCTTTCAAGGAGGTCCTCCACGCGTCCCTAGTATCGGCTTTCGACGGGAAAGTGGTCATGAGTTTGCCACCGTAACTATGAGCAAGGCTTTTCTCAAAGTCAATACTATAAGGGTCTCCCCCACTCTTGCTCAAAGCCTTCTTAACCTTCGCATCAAGCTCTTTAACACGCGCCGAATCAATCCTATTACTATCAGCTTTAGCAAACTTTTTTTGATAGTAATTTTGATTATTCACATTGAAAATAATTTCATATTTGTGTTGTCCTGATATAATATCATAGCACTCATTTTCTCCCCGATTGGTCACAAAGGGTTGGCCCCAGTCGTATTCGAGCTCGCGGAATAATACGTATGACCAGCGAGGGACGCGTTGACGGATGGACGCTCGTCCCACACGTTCTGCGATTTTATAAGTCCTTAGTTGCTGTAGCTTTTTTAGTTTTCGCTGGTTCCAATCAATGCTTCCCCCCCCTTTTTTCCAAGGCTTAGAAAAAAATTTTGCCAAAGGATTAGAATATAATTTTCCTTCTGCTCTTAGTTTTAGTGTTTTACTTTTTAGTATCGCGAACATTCTCTCTTCATATTGTGGGGACTCGGAAATGCAACCTGGCAAAAGGGTCTCATGAATTTGATTTAGAGCAAGGATTTGCTTAAGTTGAGATTCTGTAGGTTCATCGTCGATTCTTTCACGAGATTTTTGAGTTCCATCGTCGATTCTTTCACGAGATTTTTGAGTTCCATCGTCGATTCTTCGACGAGATTGCATTGCATTTTTTTTTCTTCGACGAGATTGCATTGCATTCTTTTGTCTTCGACGAGATTTAATTACATTGTAGACTTTTTCACGAAATTTACCCAAGAAAAGAAGTGCCCTTTCTTCGCTTAGACGTTCTTCTTCGCGTCGACGTGCTTCTTCGCGTAGACGTGCTTCTTCGCGTAGACGTGCCTCTTCTTCCCTTTTCTCCTGTTCTTTGCTTTTCGGTGCCTTTTCTTCCCTTTTCTCCTGTTCTTCCCTTTTCTTCTTTTCTTCCCTTTTCTTCTTTTCTTCCTTTTTCTCCTTTGCTTCCCTTTTCTTCTTTTCTTCGGGATCCTCGATTACTTTGAGAAACTTTGTGGTTTTTCCACGAGAGGGCCCATTCAACAAAGGATCATACCTTTTTGGTAGGCAGAGGCAGGTTTCGTTCATTTTCTCAATACAAACCCGAGTCCTTTTGTCGAGTATATCGAGAAAAAGAAATCCCGTGTCTAGAGCCTCAATTCTCTTTATAAACTCGTTATTTAAGTTCTTTTGTCTTTGTTTGTTCTTATAAAGCCAATCTTTGTCTAGTTTATCAAAGGAGAGTCTTTCTACTGTGGACGAAGATATCATCCCTTTCGTCAGTTCCTTAAACCTAGAAAAACTAGGAGGATCTGTAAAAGATATTCTTTTTTTTCCATCACTTCGGCATGTATCAAAAAAATATTGTGAAACTTCCTTTCTTACAGCCCCAAAAAAGTGTTGATTTCTTATGTATCGTACTGGACGAGTCCATTGAAACTGATAAAAATCGGACGCGAAAATGCCGTCCAC